TGGAACGATGAAAAAGTAGGCTTATATAAAGAGGACGCTATAAATATTCCGAAAAAAGCTATACTGACTGAAAAAAAGGAATTGGTTAAAAATTCATACCAATCCACAGAATTCTGTGGATTTGGATGCAAAAGGTTAAAAGACGGAGTTAAAAGTTTTGACAATATATCCAGTCCGACGCCTTCTTGATTGAAAGTAGTTCCTATGGCTCCAATAAACAAAGTCAATAGTACCAAGACCAGTAGAGGAAATAACATAGTATTATCCGATTCGTGGGGATAGGAAAAAAGATTTTTCCTTTTAGTGTTAAAATTTTTACTAGTAATAGTAATAAAGGGCCACATCATTTTTCTTACACTCCCATCAATTTTGTATGTGTTCTTCCAAAAAAAAGAAGTCCTTTCATTTTGATTTGTTGTTAAGAAAGTTAATAAACCAAAACTTTTGTTTAGCATTGTTGGTCCTTCTTTACCCCAGAAAGATATTGAATAAAATGAACCGTTTTTTTTACCGCTGTAATTTTGAAAATGGAAATGTCCTTCAAAAATAAGTAAATAAGCCCGAAACATATAAAATGCAGTTAATCCGGCTGTGAAACAAGCTATTATTGCAAAAATCGGCGAATACAACCAACTATCATTAAGAATTTCATCTTTGGACCAAAAACAGGCAAAGGGTGGAATACCACAAAGAGAAAGTGTTCCTAAAAAAAAAGCATTTTTTGTAATTGGAATATGTTTTGTTAATCCACCCATAAGAACCATATTTTGACTCTTATCGGGAGAATAACCAACAATAGCTTCTATTGAATGAATAATGGATCCAGATCCTAAAAACAACAATGCTTTCGAATAAGCATGAGTAATCAAATGAAATAAAGCGATTCGATAAGAGCCCATACCTAAAGCTAACATCATATAACCTAATTGAGACATTGTAGAATAGGCTAAACTTCTCTTAATATCTTTTTGAGCCAGAGCTAAAGTAGCTCCTAAAAATACTGTTATTATACCTATCAAAGCTATTAAATTCATTATGTAAGGTATTACTAAAAAAAGAGAAAAAAGTCTAGCTACAAGAAAAATTCCTGCCGCTACCATAGTAGCAGCGTGTATTAGAGCCGAAATAGGAGTAGGCCCTTCCATGGCATCTGGTAACCATACATGAAGAGGAAATTGCGCCGATTTAGCAATTGCGCCGGAAAATACTAGAACGGCACACAAAGTAACAAATAAAAAACTAATCTGATTATTCGAAACCAAGTTATTCAATATTTTGAACAAATCCCGAAATTCAAAACTGCCTGTTATCCAATAAATGCCTAAAATTCCCAATAATAAACCAAAATCCCCTACACGATTAGTTACAAACGCTTTTTGACAAGCATTCGATGCAATAGGTCGTGTGAACCAAAAACCTATTAATAGATAAGAACACATTCCAACCAACTCCCAAAAAATATAAATTTGTATCAAATTTGAACTAGTAACTAATCCTAACATTGAAGTATTGAAAAAACTCATATAAGCAAAAAATCTCAAGTAGCCCTGATCATGAAACATATAATTGTCACTATAAAAAAGAACCAGAATTCCAACTGTAGTAATTAATACTGACAAAATAGAAGTAAGTGGGTCAATCAAGTGTCCAAATTCTAAAGAAAAATCATTATTGATAGTCCACGACCATATATATTGATAAATAAAACTGCTATTTGTGTGGTGAATAGACAAGTTGATTGAAAGAATCATGACTATGCTTAAAAAGAAAAAGCTTGAAAAAGCTCCCATACGACGAAGTTTTTTTGTTGCCGTCGGAAAAAGTAGGAGTCCTACTCCTATTAACATAGGGATTGGGAATGTAACAAAAGGTATGATCCATGAATATTGATATATATGTTCCATAAAAAACTTTTTAAATTAATAATTTTAAAATTAATTGTTTCTTGTTTCTGATTCATCGGCTCTCATATCTTTTTATTTGAATTTTAATAAGTCAGTCAATAAAAAAAAATATGTAAAACTTCAATCGAATTTTTGATTCATTCGAAATTCTTATGAATTTTCAAAAATACTTCACATATTGAATATTGAAATCAATAAAGTAAAAATTGGTCAAATAAAAAAAAATACTAGTGAAAAAATGCTTTGTTCGAATCATTCTGTTTATGTTTGTAGAAAAGATTATCATATTGAACACTTTTCCTTTACATAATACATAAGAGAAAAAGTTTATTTATATTTTTGATTTCTATTTCATTTGGTTTCTTTATAATAATTTATAATAAATTAGAAGAAGAAATAAATTTGAATATCTTAATATCTTTAATATCTTAATCTTAATACCATTAATATAATTAATAATATATTATTAATATAATATTCATTTTAATAATATAATTAATATATAATTAATAATATAATAATTAATAATATAATTAATAATAATATAGAATAGAAATATAGAAATAGAATGAATAATTAATAATATCATATTCAGAATATAATAGTATATAATTAATAATCTAAAATAAATATAAAATAAAAAATAAATAAATATAAAATAAAAAAGAATATATATAATATATAATTAATATAATTTAATATAAAATATAAATAAATTAATATAATATTAATATAAGATATTAAGAAGAATAAAAAAGAATATATAAACATAATATATAAACATATAAACATATACTATAATAGAAATATATAAGAAATAGAAATATATAATAATAGAAATATATAATAAATAAATAAATAGAAAAATTGAAAATTAGAATAAAAAAAATAAGATAATAATAATAAAGAATAAATTCAATTAATAAATGAATATTTTGAATAAATTAATATTTGAAATTTGAATAAATTAATAATTAATTATAAATTATTATTAGTCTCCTGCAAATTTGAGAATTTCAATTCAATTAGCTAGACTTTTTTTTTACTAATTACTAGAAAAGAAAGAGGTTAAGGTTTTTTTCTTAGGATAAATTTTATTTAGAGTTTTAAACTGTATTACTTTATTTTTTTTCGTGTATATGTATATATGGAATAAAGACAGTAATACAAATCAAAGAAGATAAGCTAATAAATATAGGCGGATAAACTTCTTTTTTTCTTTTTTTTATTTTTTTTTGAAAAGAGTATAATTGAGAGACTCAATACATAGATAATGAATAGTAAAGAACGGTTTTTTTGAACAATAAATGTCTTTCACATCCAACTATAACAATAAAAAACTTCTTTATTATGGCAGTTCCAAAAAAGCGTACTTCTAGGTCAAAAAAGCGTATTCGAAAAAATTTTTGGAAAAAAAAAGGATATTGGGCAGTATTGAAAGCTTTTTCGTTAGCGAAATCTCTTTCTACAGGTAATTCAAAAAGTTTTTTTGTGCAACAATAAAAAAAAAAAAAGAATAAACAAAGTTTCATCTTTCTTTTTATTGTTAGTATATTTTATCATTTTCGGGATGGGGATTCTAATTTTCATTTTATTTTCCCCATCAACTAGAATCACAATACTAAATACTAAACATTCATAATTTTTGTCTTTTTTTTTTTTTTTTTTACTTTTTAGTATTTTAATATAAAAGAAAAGATCTAAGACCCCTAGTCAAAAAAATTTGACCATTAAAATAAAAGAAAAATAATTGATATTGATTAAGTTGAAAATTTTGTAGTTGCTTAACAATTATTCTATTTATATTATTCTAAATTATTGTATAGAGTAGATTATTTGTTGCTTTCAATCTAGGTAATAAAAAAATTTCAGAAATGTGTCAAGTTAATTTTGAACGATCTATGTTATGGTTGCGCTTGAAATTAGAATGGATAAGGGCATATATTCAATTTGAAATTCAATAAGATTTTTTGTTTTTTTATTATTAACTGAATTTCACTTTATTAATTTCATTAATTTGAATATTTCAAAAAAGAAAATAAGATTGCATTGAACTGACCCCTTCAAGTTCAAGAAGTTCAAGCTAGACGATTAAATAAAAATTGATTATTATGATTTTTAGCAAGCCGCTATGGTGAAATCGGTAGACACGCTGCTCTTAGGAAGCAGTGCTAGAGCATCTCGGTTCGAGTCCGAGTAGCGGCAGAACATTCTATAATTTTCAAAAGGATACATGAAATCCTATAATGAATTCAATTCCTAATTTCTAATTGAAGAGCCTTCTGATTTCCCTCTGATTAAATTTAATTCAATTTTCAATTTTTCTTTTTATGATATTTGCAACTTTAGAACATATATTAACTCATATATCTTTTTCAGTCGTGTCACTTGTAATTACAATTCATTTAATAACTTTAGTATTCGATGAATTCGTCGAACTATATGATTCGTCCGAAAAAGGCATGTTAACTACTTTTTTCTGTATAACAGGATTATTAGTTACTCGTTGGATTTTGTGGGAACATTTACCATTAAGTGATTTATATGAATCATTAATCTTTCTTTCATGGGCTTTTTCCATTATTCATATGGTTCCATATTTTAAAAAACAAAAAAATTATTTAAGCGCAATAACTGCGCCAAGTACCTTTTTTACCCAAGGATTTGCTACTTCAGGTCTTTTAACTAAAACGCATCAATCCAAAATCTTAGTGCCCGCTCTCCAATCTCAATGGTTAATGATGCACGTAAGTATGATGATATTGGGCTATGCAGCTCTTTTGTGTGGATCATTATTTTCAGTAGCATTTCTAATAATCACATTTCAAAAAATTCTTCGAATTTTTGATAAAAGCAATAACTTAGTAAATGTAAATGAGTCATTTTCCTTTAGTGAGATACAATATATGACGGAAAGAAAGAATGTTTTAAGAAGAAAAAATGTTTTAAGAAATAGTTCATTTTTTTCTTCTAGGAATTATTATACGTTTCAATTGATTCAACAATTAGATGATTGGGGTTATCGTATTATAACTGTAGGATTTATCTTTCTAACTATAGGGATTCTTTCGGGAGCGGTCTGGGCTAATGAGACATGGGGATCATATTGGAATTGGGACCCCAAGGAAACTTGGGCATTTATTACGTGGACCATATTCGCAATTTATTTTCATACTCGAACAAATCAAAATATTGAGGGTTTCAATTCCGCAATTGTTGCTTCTATCGGTTTTTTTCTAATTTGGATATGCTATTTTGGAGTTAATTTATTAGGAATAGGGCTACATAGTTATGGTTCATTTACATTAACATTTAATTGAAGTGAAGAAAGAAAGAGATCTGACGAATGCAACTCAACTCTAGAATAAGAATAGAGGACAGTAAAGCATAGACACAAGAAACTTCAGGTAAGCCATTGAGAACCTTTTGAATCATCATATTACTTGATTCAAAAAGTTCTCACAAAACAAATGCCAAAAATTTGAGTTACAATTCCGTATTCCGTTTTTTTTACTTGAATTCAAATTTAAGACACGAAAAAAGAAAAGAAAAATTTTCCTTGTATAACATAACGATTAAAAACTGAAAAAAAAAAAAAAATGAAAATCTTTTCGATTTTGGGTTTTATTTCGAAAAACTATCTATAAAAATAATTAGATAGAAGAGCTTCGACTCTATCAACTGATAATGAGAAAAGGAAATCCGGATAAATACCAATACCTATTACGGGCAGGAGGATGGAAATCGAAACAAATAACTCCCTGGGTCCATAATCAAAAAAAGAAGAGTTGGGAACATTAAACAACTTGTATCCATAAAACATCTGACGTAACATAGATAATAAATAAATAGGAGTTAATATCATTCCAACTGCCATTCCAAACGTAATTATTATTTTTGACATTAAAAGATATTTTTGGCCGGTAATTATTCCAAAAAATACTGCCAATTCTGCAAAAAAACCGCTCATGCCCGGTAATGCAAGGGAAGCTAGTGATAAGATACTAAATGTGGTAAATATTTTTGGCATTAGAGTAGCCGTTCCGCCCATTTCGTCAAGATACACACGACGTATTCTATCATAACCCGTTCCCGCTAAGAAAAAAAGTGCAGCGCCAATAAACCCATGTGATATTATTTGTAAAATGGTTCCATTGAGTCCCATATCACTTATAGAGCCAATTCCTATAATTATGAAACCCATATGAGATACAGAAGAATAGGCTATTCTTTTTTTTAAATTTTGTTGACCAGGGGATGTTGAAGCTGCATAAATTATTTGCATGACACCTACTATTATCAACCAGGGAGAAAAGATAGAATGAGCATGAGGAAATAATTCCATATTTATTCGAACCAACCCATACGCCCCCATTTTTAATAAAATTCCGGCTAGAAGCATACAAGTACTGTAATGTGCTTCTCCGTGGGTGTCTGGTAACCATATATGTAAAGGTATAATAGGTAATTTAACAGCAAAAGCAATAAGAAATCCAATATATAAAAATATTTCGAGCCCCGCAGGATAGGATTGATTGACTGATGTTTCAAAATTGAATCTTGGTTCATTGGAACCATATAAAGCGATACCCAAAGTTCCCATTAATAAAAAAACAGAACCTCCGGCAGTATACAAAATAAACTTTGTAGCTGAATACAGGCGTTTCTTTCCCCCCCACATGGACAGAAGTAGATAAACGGGAATTAATTCTAACTCCCACATGATAAAAAAAAGCAAAAGATCTTGAGACGAAAATAATCCTATTTGACCACTATACATTGCTAACATCAGAAAATGGAATAATCGGGAATCCCGAGTAATTGGCCAAGCCGCTAAAGTAGCTAAAGTGGTGATAAATCCTGTCAGTAAAATAGGGCTTAAAGAAAACCCATCTATTCCCAATCTCCAGTAAAAATCAAAAAATTGGATCCATTTAGAATCTTCTGTTAATTGGATTAATGGGTCATCCAATTTGAAATAAGAAAAGAACACATAAGTCATTAAAAGGAGATCAAAAATACATATAACTAAAGTGTACCACTTAATTTTCTTATTTCCTCTATGGGGGAAAAAGAAAATTAAGGAACCCGCGGATATTGGTAAAACTACAAATAGGGTTAACCAAGGAAAAGAATTCGTGGTAAAGGCAAGATACACTTGGACTAGAAAAACCCGTGCTCGAAAACATAATAATATATATATTGTATCAATTTTATTATTTTTTTTGAGTACGGGTTTTTATCGGTAAACAAAAAATCAAATGCATTCAAGTGGATTTTTCTCAAAAGTATCAATAAGCTAGACCCATGCTTCGGGTTGTTTCATGCCATAAATAAACTCGAACACTCAAGAAATCTGTTGGACAAGCGGATTCACATCTCTTACAACCGACACAGTCTTCTGTTCTTGGAGCGGAAGCGATTTGCTTCGATTTACACCCATCCCAAGGTATCATTTCTAATACATCGGTGGGGCAGGCTCGTACACATTGAGTGCACCCTATACATGTATCATAAATCTTTACTGAATGCGACATTGGATTTCTTATTTTTTTAACGTCATCAAATTTCAATCTAGTAAATTTATAAATGAGTCATCATATATTTAGACACCAGACGAATCAATGATTTATCAGAATTTTTTTTATATTGAATTTTTGATCGACTCGTGAAATAGAACCAAGATACTTTAATTTCGTACGTTTTCGCAAACATGATCGGATAAGTTACGTATCTTCCACACCAACTCGAATTAATGAATATGAAAATTCGATTCTATATGATTAATCCTACTTATTCAACAAATTCGATTGATTGATACGGGTTGATTTTCTATTACGATAAATTGATGAAATAATAGCCGGTCCAATAGCTGCTTCAGCGGCTGCAATAGCTATAACAAAAATTGAAAAAATATTTCCTTTTAATTGACGACTATCAAAAAAATCAGAAAATGTTATGAAATTTATATTAACTGCATTCAGTATAAGTTCAAGGCACATAAGGGCTCTAACCATATTTCTACTCGTGATCAATCCATAGATACCGATAGAAAATAAATAGGCACTCAAAACAAGTGCATGTTCGAGCATCATTGACCAACTCCTTATCAATTTTGATTTATTTCAATATGAACAACAATTCCACATTAACTGATTGGATTGCCTAGAATAAGAATATCGCAAGTACAGAACAAAGAAATATATGGATAATAAATCAAATAAAATAATTTATACATAATAAAAAATCTTTCAATTTCGAAATTTAAAAAGGAAAAGAAATTCAATAATCTTAAAAATAAATAGAATTGAAAGAAAAAAAAATGTGATAACATAGAAAAAATAGATTGGGGTTAGTAATTCTAAAGATTTCTTACTGCCGAGCCACAGCGATTGCACCTATCAAAGCAACTAAAAGAATTATGGAAATGAATTCAAATGGAAGAAAAAAATCTGTTGATAAATGAATTCCAATTTGTTGGCCATTATTTATCAAATCTTGTTCTATAATCTGATTTGTTTTTGTAGTCCAAATAATCCCGTACCATGACGTATCTGGAATAATAGTAATTAGTGAAAAAAAAAGACTTGTACAAACTAAGGAAGTCATTCCGGTTCCAACAGTCCAAAGATTAAAATCTTTGTAATATTCTGAACCATTCATAAACATTACGGCAAATAGAATTAAAACATTTATGGCTCCCACATAAATAAGAAGCTGCGCAGCAGCTACAAAATAAGAGTTTGATAAAATATAGAATAAAGATATACAAACAAGAACCCATCCCAATGAAAAGGCAGAATAAATTGGGTTACTAAGCAATACCACCCCTAGACCTCCTAATAGAAGACCTAATCCCAGAAAAAATAAAAGAAAATCATGTATTAGTCCAGGCAAATCCATTGCACGTAAAATAAGAGATAAAAAAATTGAATTGTTTTTTCATGACCTTATTGACCTGACCAGGAAAAACTTATTTATAATAGGTTCTAAACCCTAATAGGTGTAATTTACTAATTTACTATAGGTACGGCTACTTTAAAAATCTCATTCTTTCTCGAAAAAAGCATTTTTATTTTAATATTGAAATTTAAAAAGAATTATGGAATTATGAAATTATGGATAGAATTACACATATATTAATATTAATCGATTTTCACAAAAAATGAAGTCACGATACAATTTTCACCAATTAATCAAGTCAATAGAAGGATTTTAGTTTAATAATTGTATTGTACTTTTTTTTATTAATCATTAATCAAAGTGGTTTATTTATATATCTATTTTTTTTTAGTTGAATTCAAAATTGTTCGAATTGTATAATCGTCAACTACTGACATTGGTAAACGACCTAAAGCAATTTGATTATAATTTAATTCGTGACGATCATAAGTAGAAAGTTCATATTCTTCGGTCATTGATAAACAATTTGTTGGACAATACTCAACACAGTTGCCACAAAATATACAGATTCCAAAATCAATACTGTAATTAAGCAACCGTTTCTTTCGAATCTCAGTTTCCAATTTCCAATCAACAACAGGTAGATCTATAGGACATACCCGAACACATACTTCACAAGCAATACATTTATCAAATTCAAAATGGATTCGACCACGGAAACGCTCTGATGTAATTAATTTTTCATAAGGATATTGAATAGTTATGGGTAAACGATTTGCATGGGATAAGGTAATCATAAAACTTTGACCAATATATCGTGCAGCTCGTATGGTTTGTTGCCCATAATTCATGAACCCAGTTATCATGGGAAACATATCGTGAATCTTTCTAACTAATTTTATATTTGTTTTTTTCTCTTGTTTGAATTTGAAGACAAGTGATGAATATAGATATAGAAAATATTTTTTTTATTCTTTTTTTTATAGCGAAAAGAGTTGGAAAGAGGTTATTAATAAGAGATTCCCGAGGGAGATAGGTAAAAGAAATTTCCATCCAAGATTTAAAAGTTGGTCTATTCTTAGTCTAGGTAAAGTCCATCTTGTTGTGATAGGAATGAACAAGAACAAATAAGTTTTAACCAATGTAATAAAGATACCAATTATTGTTTCAAAGACTCCACCCATTATATTTTTTTCAAAAAGCTCGGGAACGAATAGATACGGAATAGAGATATTCCAACCACCCAAGTAAAGAATTGTTACAAATAATGAAGAAACTAATAAGTTGAGATAGGAAGCAATATAAAATAAACCAAATTTGATACCTGAATATTCGGTTTGATAACCCGCTACTAATTCTTCTTCTGCTTCTGGTAAATCAAAAGGCAATCTCTCACATTCTGCTAGAGAAGAAATAAAAAAAAAGAGAAATCCTATAGGTTGACGCCACAAATTCCAACCCCAAAAACCAAATTTTGATTGTGCCTCAACTATATCAACTGTACTTGAACTGTTAGATAATCATAGTCGGCGATAACATAACTGTTCCCATCGCTATTACAGAACCGTACATGAGATTCTCACCTCATACGGCTCCTCGAAGGCCATAAATAAATTTCAGGACCAGATCATATTACTTATTTTATTTTGCTATATTTGAAGCAGATTATAGGATCAAAATAAAATAAATCGGTAGACGTTCCAAAATTCGTGCAATGAAATTCTATCTGTTATAATACTAAAAAAAGTACTTTTGAATTTATCTCATCCTTTACGTTAATAGTTTCCGTTTTTTTGTTGAGTAATAACTTTAATTTTAAAACAATTTCAATAAAATACTCTTTATACTTTATCTTTATAATTATAATAAAATACTCGTTATACTTTATATCTTTAGAACATATCTTTAGAATTTCTCAATTTTTGAATAAAATTTCCTAATCCTACTAATCCTAATACTAATCCTAATAATTATATATATATAAACAATTGCTACAATTAGAATAATAATTGATATACTAATTTTGATTTGAAATATGTATTTTAAATATATGTATATTAAATATATATTGATATTGAAATATTGATATTGAAATAATTTTGAAATAATTCTTTTATTTTTATATTAATATATTTTTAATTCTATAATTCTATATAATTCTATATTAATATATTTTTAGAATAAGAATACATTTTTATATTAATAATATATTAATATTTTTATATTAATAATATAATATAATTAATAATATATTAATAATATATTAATATTAATAAAATATAAAAAATATAAAAAAATAATATACAAAAATAATAGAATCTATAATATAATATAGATAATATATATAATCTAGGAATAATATAGGAACTAATAACTAATAATAATAATTTAGAATAGAATTGAATATAATTTCAAATACCTAATATCTAATAAATATAGATATATAAATATATATAAATATAAATATATAAATATAAAATATATACTCTAAATAAATAGATATAGATATATAAATAAATAAATATGAAAAATAAAAATAAATAGATATCAAAACTAAATAGATATTAGATATAAAAAAAAGAAATATATAGAAAATAAGATCGAAATAGATGAAATATATTCTATATAATATATAATTAGAAATATATAATTCGAATTTCTTTTTATTTTTTATTTATTATATTATTCTATTTTTGATTATTATTTCTATTTTATAAAATTAAGAGAAAACTTATTAAATATAAAAATAAAATTCAATTTTTTTGATTTTTTTTTATTAAAATTAAATAGAATTTTTTTTTTTTTTTGAGAATTGATTTCTATTTAGAAATTTAGAATTTCTAATGATATAATGATTTTATAATGATATAATCATAAGATATAATTATAAGATAGAATTCAAATGATTTTTATTTTTTATTTTTTTATGATTTCTTTTTCATTTCTAAAAACATTTTTTTTATTTGTAAAAGGAAAAACCCGAATAAATATTTCAACCTATTGTTTTCGATTACGAAAAAGAATTTGATATTCCGACTTATGATACGAATTTTATCTATATGAATAATTAATATGGAAAAAAGAATCAAAATATTTCTTTTTTTTTTTATTGTAATTAAATATTGCATATTCTATTCGATTTTTTATTCCTATTCTTCGTTTCTTTCTGAAAAAAAAGAATAAGGGGGAGTCAAATTGAATAAAAAGGATTATTTCGTTCCTGATAGTTATTTCTTTACTAGGTGGACAGGAGCATACTCTGGATCGGAATGATGGGGAGTACTGCCTTATCATTTCTACCAACTTAAAGCCCCAATTAATATACTTTCGAAATATCCTTTTAGAGAGATAATTTTGAAAATCTCTATTACAAATCCTTTATGTATCTTGGTGTTCCTAACCATCCACTTATTTTTTCTCACTCATCTGTTAGCATTATGGTAATACATATAAATGATGGTGAAAACTCAATATCAATAAGGTGTTTTGAGCCCGCTTCAAGCCGGGATGACTAATCAACCAATCTTGGGGCAAATGGTCTTCTTTTTTTCTGTTTTTTTCTGTTTTACTCTTGTACATAGGAAATGAGTCTCTATTTTTTTTACTACAAATTGACAAGTTGTTTTCTTTCACTCATATAACTATCCAATTTAGTTCATTAATCCAAAGTATGAATAAAAAATGAAGATATCTATTCAATTTATTTTCCCTTCTTCCTAAAAAGAAAAAACAAAGAAAGGAAGTTTATGCTTCAACGAATCGCACGTAGAGATATGGATAACACACAAAGAGTTAATGGTATTTCATAACTAATCGATTGAGCAGCAGCTCGTAGGCCACCTAAAAAGGAATATTTATTATTTGATCCATATCCTGACATAAGAAGTCCAATGGGAGCAATACTTGAAATGGCAATCCATAAAAAAACACCAATTTTTAGATCAGTTAAAACAAGGTGATAGCCAAAAGGAATTACTGAATAACTTAATAGACTCGAAATGACTGCTATGGATGGTCCGATACTGAATAAACGAGTATCCCCCCTAGAAGGAAAAATATTCTCTTTATAAAGTAGTTTTGTTCCATCAGCTATCGCCTGAAGAACTCCTAAAGGGCCAGCATATTCAGGTCCAACACGTTGTTGTATCCCTGCAGATATTTCTCTTTCTAACCATACAATAACTAGTATGCCTATCGTGATTCCCAATACAAGAGTCAAAATGGAGACAAATACCCATATAATTCCATTAATTCCATAGACCTCGTTTAAGGATTCTAATCTAGAAAAAGAATTGATAGCGTGTACTTCTGTTGTATCAATTATCATTTCAACGATCAACTTCTCCCATAATGATATCTATACTACCTAGTATTGTCATAATATCGGCCAATTTCATTCTTTTAACTAATTCAGGAAGAATTTGCAAATTGATAAAACCCGGTGGACGAATTTTCCATCTCCAAGGAAAACTACTTTGATCCCCTATCAGAAAAATTCCCAACTCGCCTTTTGGGGCTTCGACTCTTACATAAAGTTCTTGTTTCGGTAATTCAAAAGTAGGAGAAGTTTTTTTACTAATGAATCGATATTCGAAATCGTTCCATTCCGAATCCCTTTCAAAACGTCGGGTTTCTAAATTCTCATAGGGCCCGCCCGGAATTCCTTCCAAAGCCTGTTGAATAATTTTAATGGATTCCTTCATTTCACCAATTCGGACTAAATAACGAGCTAATGAATCTCCTTCTTTTTGCCACTGGACTTCCCAATCCAATTCATCGTAACACTCATAATGATCAACTTGACGAAGATCCCATTTGATTCCGGAAGCTCGTAGCATTGGGCCTGATAAACCCCAATTTACTGCCTCCTCGGTACCAACAATACCTACTCCTTCAACTCGTTCTAAAAAAATAGGATTTCGCGCAATAAGTTTTTGATATTCAGCAACTCCTATTAAAAAATAATCGCAAAAATCCAAACATTTATCTATCCATCCATGAGGTAGATCGGCCGCTATCCCTCCGATACGAAAATAATTATGCATCATTCTCATACCGGTGGCAGCTTCGAATAAATCATATACTAACTCTCTCTCTCTAAAAATATAGAAGAAAGGAGTCTGTGCCCCAATATCCGCCATAAAAGGACCAAGCCATAACAAATGAGAAGCTATACGACTCAATTCTAACATAATTACTCTGATATAGCTAGCTCTTTTAGGTACTTGAATATTTCCCAAAAGTTCTGGACCATTTACTGTGATTGCTTCTGTGAACATAGTAGCCAAATAATCCCAGCGTGTTACATAGGGCAAATATTGTATAATTGTTCGATTTTCCGAAATTTTTTCCATCCCTCTGTGTAAATAACCTAATATTGGTTCGCAGTCAACAACATCTTCACCATCTAGAGTAACGATGAGTCGAAGGACGCCATGCATTGATGGGTGGTGGGGACCCATATTGACTACCATAAGCTCTTTTCGTGTAACGGATACATTCATCGGGGTTTCCTTGATCCATTTTTTCATGAATTATTGAAAAAAAAAAGAAGTTCATATTAAGATCTAATAAATCAACTAATTCAAAAAAAACTCTTAATATTAACGATATTAACGAGTTTTTGACTCACGAATATCCAACCGGCTAATTAGTTCTTTATAACGTACTCTATTTTTCTTTGCTAAATAAGACAGTAGTCGTTGTCGTTTTCCTAGAATTTTCCGCAAACCTCTTTGAGATAAATAGTCTTTTCTATGCGATTTCAGATGTGAAGTAAGTCTTCGGATTTTATTAGTGAAACTTACTATTTGAAATTCAACAGATCCTTTGTTTTCGTCTTTTTCTTCTTGTGAAATAGCTGAAATGAATAAATTTTTTACCATAAAAAATCCACCCTTTTTTTTTATTTTTTTATTTTTAATTAAGATGTTTTTCTTTTTTTTATTGATCAGTAATAATAAAATGTATTGTATATTGTATGTATATTGTATTAAATAGTAATTCAAAGTATTGAATAAGAATATAATAATAATGTCAGTTCATTTTAATTTGATATACGCAAAATCTTTACTTTGTTAGTTTGACTTTGTTAGTAATTCAAGTTACTAATTCAAAAATTTTTTAAATAAAAAAGTTCAAAAAATTCCATTGAGTCATTTCTAGATCAAATAGCAAATAAGCTGTGGGGTATGGGATATATATGAAAAATGCACCCTTACACCAATTTCAACCGCGGATATATACATATCCTTACCATACTGAACCGACTAGCATTATTAGTATCGAACCAATAGCGATTCATACAAGCTAAATCTTCTAATCGAAAATGGGGCCAAAGAAAAATTTTGAATTTTTGAATTAGTTTATTTTTATTTCTACAAAAATCTTTGCTTTTATCAAAAAAGGGACTACATTTTTTAATGTTATTACCATTGCAAATTTCTGTATTTCTATGAATTTTTTTTTTATTTTTTAAATTGAAAGAAATTAGAATTCTTAATTCTCTACAACGTTTTTGGGATAAAATATTTTCGGGAACAAGTAAATCATAATCATTTTTGTTTCGATTTCCAATTCTACTTCGATGCCTTCGATTTCCAATTCTACTTCGATGCCTTCGAGTTCTTCGATGCCTTCGATTTCCAATTCTACTTCGATGCCTTTCAATAGAATAAATAGAACTAGAATTGATTTTGTCTCTGTATTTTTGATTAATTTGTTGTTTGTTCTTATGAATTAATAAGATACTTATTGTTTGATACAAAAGAAATTGTCCATTGTTTTTTACCGATAGGCGAACAGGTTCGATACTAAAGATTCCTTTTTTCAGAAATTCTGTCTCTGTATTTGTAAAATTACTATGAACCATCACAATCTTCGGACTTAGTTCTTCCCCTTCAATAGAGGATATCATAAGTGTTACTATTTTTTCTGGATTTGTCAGTCTAAGTAAGAGAGCATATGTTTTGATATTATTTATTAATTTTTGAGTATCAATATTTAAAGAATCATCCCATTGTAATTGAAAACATAAATATTGTGTTAGGAAGAAATCAAGATCAGGTTCGACTTCCGCATAACTTGTGGTTTTTCTATGTTTTTTCATACTTAATCCCATAGAATCATAATCTTCTTCAAGATTTTGTTCTTTATTTGCGAAAACAGATCCAAAGTCGACTTGATCTTCGGGTTCTTTTTCTTCGTCATTTTGATTCTCTAGTTCAACGATCTGGTTTTCTTTTGATGTAAAAAATGTATTCTCTTTATTATTATTTTCATTTCTATGAAAATTGAAAAGAAGAAATTGGATTGGTATCGCCCAAGGGTTTATCTTATATGTGTTGTACAGTATCACAAATTCTCGAAAGAACCAAAGTTCAAAATTAGATATGAGAGTTTTTTGTATTTCTTCATTCATTCTCATCCAATAAAAAAAAAAACTTTTTTTATTTTTATTGGATGATTGATTGGATGAATTTATTTCTTGATCGTGGTGAATTGGAATAAAAAAAAAATTTTTTATTTTTTCAATTATTTGATACTTATTAGCCTTAGTATTTTGTTTTTTTTCAATATTTTTTATTTTTTCAATTATTTGATACTTATTAGCCTTAGTATTTTGTTTTTTTTCGCTTCCGATATCGATCCAGGATTCAATATTCAGTTTCTTTCTAAGACAAAAATGGAGAATTTTCCAATCAAAATATTTTCTATCTGGCCTTTTCTCCATATGGAAAATCTCATCTTCCCCTAGATAATTATTGAGAGGAATAGTAATATTTTCTAACATGCCAACAAAGTGTCTTTTATTTGTATTGTACTTATAAGAAATCTTTTTTTTATTATTGACTTTTTTTTTTATTTGCAATGGTGATCCATAAATATACGAGTCTTTCTTATTTTCATAATTAAGAGATTTATATAATAAAAGATTATATCTATAGTGTTTTTTAAAATTATCTTTTTGGTTTGGTAATGAGTCTGCCTCAAAATCCTTTTTTTTTGCGTAATGAATTAATTGATTTTTTTCAGATAATAAATTCAACTTGTTTAATTTGTTATTTTGAACCATAGGGTGCTTTATTTTATTTCTACATTTTTGTGGTATTAATCTAGACCATCTAATCGGAGATAAATCGTATTTATATTGATAATGACTCCTTAACCAATTTTTCCATTTATTTATTACATAATTTTGGACATTTTTCTTTTTGAATTCAAAATAAAATAGCCCTTGGACTATAAAAAAATCCTTTATTTCATTCTTTAGAAAAAAGCCATGATATTGAAGGATAGATCTTAACTTATATAAGTATAAGTTCATTTTTTTGATTTGTGATAATTTGTAAAATACATACGCTTGTGATAAGAGATTACTCTGTGAATTCTTATTAATAATAGCAATCTTACTATTATTAAGTGACTTTTTTACATTTATAATCGAAATAAAGTGAATTGTATTTTGGCTTGTTTTATCCATTTTTTTGTGATTTTTGTCAATATTGTAAATGGAGTTCGTAATTTTTTTTTTTTTTGATTCAAGAAAAAACTGTGCATTGATCCTCGGAATATTAATGATACCTAAAAGGATATCTATGGATATCCTTTCAATCAACATTTTTCTAAAAAACAAAAATTTATGCGCTAATTGTGCATTTCTTCTTTTTAATATCTGTGAAATATTTTTCTTT